TATATATGTCTCCAAAGTGTCTCGTCTCATTCAGAAACAAGAATTTTTGAGGAAGTATGGGATGGATAAGACTAATTAATTGCTTTTTTATTGAATCCCATCCGAGCGAGATTCAATTACTTGATACAGAATTCAACTATAGATCCAAGAGATTTTATTCTATTTGATGTTTCATCGAATCATGTGATGAATACATGGAACTTTTATCCGGAACTACACTTAACTATCTATCAATTTTCGATTTTCTATCCTTTCCTTATCTCCTGTCTTAGTCTGAGATAGAGAGAGGCATATCTTACTATAATACTATAATAAAATAATACGTGAATTGATGAGTAAAAGTTGAAGAGAGGTGTTTCCTATTTTTAGCGGTACAAATAAGTTCCTGGGGTATTAGAGCATTACCTCATTAGAATATAATGAAGTAAGGGTTGTTCATCAAAGGTGAGTGAAGAGGAAAATAGATAGGAATCGCGAAAGATAGAAAGCTTTGTGGGATTTAGTCACACCATTAGATTCTATTGACAATTCCAAAAAACTGTTCATACTATGAATGAGCATAGTATGGTGGCGATCCGAGCAGGTATGCCCCCATGGTCAAAAGGTGGATGACATTTCCCTTTCACGGAAGTAGTGGGGATTCGATTTCCCCTGGGGGTAGGGTACTATGAGAGGAAGTTGCTCATGGATTATCAATAAGTTTCGAATTGATTCTTCCTGGGTCGATGCCCGAGTGGTTAATGGGGACGGACTGTAAATTCGTTGGCAATTTGTCTACGCTGGTTCAAATCCAGCTCGGCCCAAAAATTCGCCGATCCATCATGAGATTATTTCCAATTTGATTTGTTCTCCCGAAGCATCTGAAACTAGAAAGAAGTAAAAAAAAAAAATAGCTATTATCAATCGATTTGACGCGATTTGACAAACAACCAATAGGATTACTAGCAACCTGTTTCGTTCCCTCTAAAATCAATATTCGCATGGAGATTGATAGTAATATATCACCCCTTTCTCTCTTAGAATACGATGATTCTAGATAGAACTGAACTTGTTTGATTGAATGAAACCGTTCAAAATATGTAGGCCCCACGCCTTATTTATCTGGGATTGTAGTTCAATCGGTCAGAGCACCGCCCTGTCACGGCGGAAGCTGCGGGTTCGAGCCCCGTCAGTCCCGACCTAGAATCTGATGAATCCATCAATTCATCTCTCTATTTTCTGTGAAGAGGGACACGGAGCAGGATCTCCTTCCCGGTGCTGGGTCCTTATTTCTTTTTTGCTTTCCTTTGCCTTTTGGTAATTTCAAGTCATTCAATTTGTACCGTACCGATTGATGGGATGTGGGAGAGACCTATTTAGATTGCTACAATTATTGGTAGCACCCTATTCAATTAAGGATTCCGGGAAATGCCGTACTTGTCTGGGTTTTTCGCTTGCCCCTGATCCATTTTATAGAATAAACATATGTTTTACAGGAGCACAGACACCAATTAGGATTCATATTTTGTTTTTGTACGATACAAAATCAACCCCACTTTCACATAGTTAACCCGGCGGAATGCTTGAAAGGTTCAAAGTACCCCCACTCCCCCTAACTCCGAGTTTCAAGTTTATAGAAAATCAATTTCTAATTGGAAATAATCTATCGCACTCTCAATTCATATTGAATTTTTCATATTATATATCTGTTCTAGGACCGAAAAAGGGGGTATTACTAAAAGAAAGATCAAACAAGGATCTACCAGACTTAGCTTAGTGAGGGAATGGATAATCCTTTTTCTTCCTATTTGAAAGGTCCTATGGAAGAAAGAACAAATTACAAAACAGTCAATTTGTCAAAGTATTGGATCTTTTCTATTGGGATCCGTCCTTATCAAACCTCTTTGTCTTATAAGGAAATTGGGTCATAAAAAACAAAGTTTCGAACGGAATTCCCTCTTTATTTCCATTTCACTTCTACAATATTGATTGGGTTTGTGATCAACGGAAGTGTAAGATAGGTCATATGGTCGTTATATGATTCTATAAAGAAGACGGGGGGGGTATAGAAAATAAAAGGAACAAAGAATGAAAAACCAAAGAGGATTCTTGATTGGATCAGGAATTCCATTTTTTATTGCGTATGTATCAAAGATCTTCCTATGTTATACTATTCAATTCTTGATGAAAAATTGATTTGATAGCTGAGATATTGTTATTCATGACATTGATCCAATTTAATACCATCGGGGGGAATTGCATACTATCGAAGTGAGAGACAAAAGATTTAGACTCTCTATGGGATTAGATCCCGAGTTATTATGAAATAAAAAAAAAATGATAAAATCAAATTATGGAAGTAAATATTCTCGCATTTATTGCTACTGCATTGTTCATTCTAATCCCTACGGCTTTTTTACTTATCATTTACGTAAAAACGGTCAGTCAAAAGGATTAATTTGAATCAAGCCCGGCTTCTTAGTCCTTATCAATTGATGGAATAAATGAAAGGAGATTTCAATCTCTAGTCTTAAATGAGCGGACTAGAATCAACAGTTATAGTATATGAAATCCGATAGATAGTATGGTAGAAAGAAATAGATCTATTTCTTTCTACCATACTAAATGTCTATTATTCTATATTCTAGAAAGTGAGACTGATGATTCGGCTGTAGAAATATATATAATATAGGATTCATTTCCTATTGAATATGGATCCATCTATAATATGGGTATTCATCCAGGTACATATAAATCAGGTACATAAAAATCACATATGTCTAATGTATATATAAAAAGTCACCCCCAATTCTGACATAATATCCTAAGAATTCGAGTTTTTTGATCCATCCATTTGATTTGTCGTGATTCCAACCAATCCGAGATAACCGAATGTCCGCTTTGACTCTTATGTCTTATATGTCGTGCGTTGCGGCTCTAATTACTCGGTTTCTTATTTTTTCCAATAGGGAGGGACCCAGGGAGCTGTCGAAGAAATCAAATCAATAGAGGAAGGTCTGGGCATATACCGAATAAAATTCTAGAAAAAAAAAGAAAGCGAGTAATCCCCTTTTTCTCAATCAATCTGACAAAGCAAAATGGACCATTAAGAGATGAGTCAAGCAATTCTATGGGAAATTGTTCAGACAGATTGAGAAAAATCGTAGTAGATTCCAACTATTTCTAACGTGTGAACCATGATATGGACTGAGTCAATAAAGCGTAAATTCAATATGATTTCTCATTTCTAAGAGTCTAAATGCTTGAGCAATAAAGAGGGAAACAAATAAAAAAGGGGGCGGGTTTTTACTCATTGTAATATCCATATCTGATTCTGTTAATAGCTAGTGGCTAGAGTTCATCAAAATAGGAACATGGGATGAATTGAAATATTTCAAATATTTCTTTGATTAAAAAGATATTCTTCATATCTTGCATTTCTAATTTGGAAAAAGGATCTCCTTTTTTTTTATTAATTGAAAAAACGCTTTTGGAGAATGATCTATGAAAGAGACTATTGATAAAGTTCGATTACTCAACTCAATTAGCCGTTACTCTAGAGTCCACTTCTTCCCCATACTACGAGTGAAAGGGAAAATGTAAAGACTACCATTAATGCAGCCCAAGCAAGACTTACTATATCCATATGAATTATGTCCCCTATCTCTATCTCTATAGAATATGAAGATATTCTCCCCTTATTGATCACTAATAATAATCAACTCGATCGATGGCGCAGAGGCAAAAAGGAATTCTAACCGAAGGAAGGTTATTGATGAAGCAATCCAATAAATCTACCCATAACAAGTTCTTATACTGAATACTGAATTTGTTTGATTCCCCGTTTCACTATCTAATTCAAGGCTCAGTCAGTATAGACTACACTATTAATGTAAGTCCTCACAGCCTAGTTCTTCTATACCATAATCCTCCTTCGAATCCTCGTCGCAAGGATTGACAGCCTTTTATAAAATAGAAAAGCCCCTATTCTGAAAATTGAATAAGTATTGGCAGTTCTAAGTTCTAGCCCTTTTCCTCTGCTTTTGCTGGGCAAGAATTGGGTCATTTGTCTGCTATCAAGAAAGGCATTTCGAGTTTTTATTGGTCAGGCGACACCCGGATTTGAACTGGGGAAAAGGGATTTGCAGTCCCCCGCCTTACCGCTCGGCCATGCCGCCAAAACGAAAAATATAGGGAGATTGGCATTTTTTACATTTTTTATTGGATTCGATGAATCCCATTCTCCTTATGCCTTTTCTAATAAATCTCAAAACCCTTTTTCTTTTTTTTGTTTTTTATTGAAAGAGAAAACAGAAAAGCCAAATTTTCTTTTCTGTCACAGAAATTCAAAAGAAAGGAAAATTGGAACCATTAACTATAGACTGTGAATTCATGAAAGTTTTGTTTTTTTTTTATCTCAAATAGCCTTTCCTTAGTGTCATAAGACAATAAAATTGAGACACAACCCATCAGTGCCAATTATTTTCACTAATTGAATCCTTTTCACTTACAATAATAACAAGAATTATGTGTATATGTCAACCATATAACAAAAATTATTACGCAGATATACCTAATTAGATATCTTATTTATATATGATATTCCTAGAAAGCGATTAAGGGAATGGCCGTGCTTCCGTTCTTCAAAGACTGTCAATCCTTGCGACGAGGATTCGAAGATTGAATCTATTGAATATCCAATAGAAATTAGGATATATAGCGCGGTTGCCAAAGTAAGTAGAATTTGGATAGGCGATTATAGGGATAGCTAAATAGCTGCGTGTTCTTACTAAATACAGTTCCTCTTGCGCACTCCAATTGGATTCCACGAATTCAACTAAGAAACACACCCTATCTCTTCTCTGCGGATCATTTCTGCCTTTATTGCATTCATAGATAGAGCAGGGATCAAAAATCCTGAGTCCATTTACTTTTTTGGTATCCAGCGGGCTCATAATATCATAATAGATAGAAATAGCATCCCTTTTTCTATTCTATTATTACTTTTCTATTCATCTATACAAGATTCCCTAATATAAGTCTAAGTGGCAGAATTTTTTTTTGTTCGGGAATGTTTTATTTTCTCAAGCCATTCCCATTTATTTCTATCTCTTGCAAATTCAAATTTGAGTAGAAAATTCTCTTTCTTTCTTTCTCCGCTCATATTTTAGATATTCCATATATATATGAAGTTGTTTAAAATAAGATTTTATGTGATTCAGTAAACAGAATATCCAGTCCATCATTGCTAGATCGATCCATATGGTTCGATGAAGAATGAGCCAATGAATGGGATTTTTTTGATAAATAGGAAACAAAAGTAAAGATGCTTCGAGATACAAACGAGGGAATGTCCACAGTACCTGGGTTTAGTCAGATACAATTTGAGGGATTTTGTAGGTTCATCAATCAGGGTTTGATGGAAGAATTTGATAAGTTTCCAAAAATTGAGGATAGAGATCAAGAAATGGAATTTCAATTATTTGTGGAAAGATATCAATTGCAAGAGCCTTTAATAAAAGAAATAGATGCTGTGCATGGATCACTCACATATTGTTCGGAATTATATGTCCCCGCAGGCTTAAGTTGGAAAACCGGCAAGGATACGCAAGAACAAAACCTATTTATTGGAAACATTCCTCTCATGAATTCCCTGGGAACCTCTATAGTAAATGGAATATACAGAATAGTGATCAATCAAATAGTGCAAAGTCCCGGTATTTATTACCGTTCAAAATTGGACTATACCGGAATTTCGGCCTATACCGCTACCATAATATCAGATTGGGGAGGAAGATCAGAATTAGAGATTGATAGAAAAGCACGGATATGGGCGCGCGTGAGTAGGAAACAAAAAATATCTATTCTAGTCCCATCATCAGCTATGGGTTCGAATCTAAGAGAAATTCTAGAAAATGTTTGCTACCCAGAAATTTTCGTGTCTTTTCCGAATGATAAGGAGAAAAAAAAAATGGGGTCAAAAGAAAATGCTATTTTGGAATTTTATCAACAATTTGCTTGTGTCGGCGGGGACCCAGTATTTTCTGAGTCCTTATGTAAGGAATTACAAAAGAAATTTTTTCAACAAAGATGTGAATTAGGAAGGGTTGGGCGACGAAATATGAACCGGAGATTGAATCTTGATATACCTCAGAACATTACATTTTTGTTACCACGGGATGTATTGGCAGCTGCGGATCACTTGATCGGAATGAAATTTGGAATGGGTACGCTTGACGATATGAATCACTTGAAAAATAAACGTATTCGTTCTGTAGGGGATCTTTTACAGGATCAATTCGGAGTGGCTATGGTTCGTTTAGAATATGCGGTTCGAAAAACTCTAGGTGGAGCAATTAAGCAAAAAAGGATACCAACTCCTCATTATTTGGTAACTTCAACTCTATTAACAACCACTTATGAATCCTTTTTTGGCCTACACCCCCTATCTCAAGTTTTTGATCAAACAAATCCATTGACACAAATAGTTCATGGGCGAAAATTCAGTTATTTGGGTCCTGGGGGGTTGACAGGGCGAACTGCTAGTTTTCGGATACGAGACATCCATCCTAGTAACTATGGGCGTATTTGCCCAATTGATACATCTGAAGGAATCAATGTTGGACTCGTTGGATCCTTAGCAATTCATGCGAGGCTTGGTCATTGGGGATCTTTAGAAAGACCGTTTTATGAAATTTCTGAGAGATCAAAAAAGGGGCGGGTGCTGTATTTATCCCCAAGTCTGGATGAATACTATATGGTAACGTCAGGAAATTCTTTAGCAGTAAATCGTGGTATTACGGAAGAGCAGGGTGTTCCGGCTCGATACCGTCAAGAATTCCTGACTATTGCATGGGAAGAGATTCAGCTTCGAAGCATTTTTCCCTTCCAATATTTTTCTATTGGAGCCTCCCTCATTCCTTTTGTCGAGCACAATGATGCGAATCGGGCTTTAATGAGTTCTAATATGCAACGTCAAGCAGTTCCGCTTTCTCGATCCGAGAAGTGCATTGTTGGAACTGGGTTAGAAGGCCATGTGGCTCTAGATTCGGGGGTTTCCGTTATAGCCGAACACGGGGGAAAGGTCATTTATGCCAATACTGACAAGATCATTTTATCAGGTAATGGAGACACTCTAAGCATTCCCTTGCTTAGGTATCAACGTTCCAACAAAAATACTTGTATGCATCAAAAAACCCGGGTTCCGCGGGGTAAATGCATTAAAAAAGGACAAATTTTAGCGGAGGGTACTGCTACAACTGGCGGCGAACTCGCTTTAGGAAAAAATATATTAGTGGCTTATATGCCCTGGGAGGGCTACAATTTTGAGGATGCAGTACTCATTAGCGAACGTCTGGTATATGCAGATATTTATACTTCTTTTCATATACGGAAATATGAAATTCAGATTCATGTGACAAGCCAAGGTCCCGAAAGAATCACTAATGACATACCGTACTTAGAGGCCCATTTACTTCGCAATTTAGATAAAAGTGGAATTGTGATGCTGGGCTCTTGGGTAGAAACGGGCGATGTTTTAGTAGGCAAATTAACGCCGCAGATGGCGAAAGAATCCTCATCTGCCCCGGAAGCTAGATTATTACGAGCCATACTTGGTATTCCGGTATCCACCACAAAGGAAACGTGTCTAAAATTACCCATAGGTAGCAGAGGTCGAGTTATTGATGTGAGATGGGTCCATAAAAAAGGGGGTTACAGTTATAATCCAGAAACGATTCGTGTATATATTTCACAGAAACGTGCAATCAAAGTAGGTGATAAAGTAGCAGGAAGGCATGGGAATAAAGGTATCATTTCCAAAATTTTGCCTATACAAGATATGCCCTATCTGCAAGATGGAACACCTGTTGATATGGTCTTCAATCCATTAGGAGTACCTTCACGAATGAATGTAGGGCAGATATTTGAGTGTTCGCTCGGGTTAGCGGGGGATCTGCTAGACAGGCATTATCGAATAGCGCCCTTTGATGAGAGATATGAGCAAGAGGCTTCGAGAAAACTCGTGTTTTCTGAATTATATGAAGCCGGTAAGCGAACAGCGAATCCATGGGTATTTGAACCCGAATATCCGGGAAAAAGCAGAATATTTGATGGAAGAACGGGGGATCCTTTCGAACAACCTGTTTTAATAGGAAAGGCCTATATCTTGAAATTAATTCATCAAGTTGATGATAAAATCCATGGGCGTTCCACTGGAAAGTACGCGCTTGTTACACAACAAGCTCTTAGAGGAAGAGCCAAACAAGGGGGACAGCGGGTAGGAGAAATGGAAGTTTGGGCTCTAGAGGGATTTGGTGTTGCTCATATCTTACAAGAGATGCTTACTTATAAATCTGATCATGTTCGAGCTCGTCAGGAAGTACTTGATACTACGATCAATGGAGGAAGGATAGCTAAGCCAGAGAAGGATGCTCCAGAATCTTTTCGATTGCTAGTTCGAGAACTACGATCTTTGGCTCTAGAAATGAACCATTTCCTTGTATCTGAGAAGAACTTCCAGATTAATAGGAAGGAAGTTTGATTGGAATGAATCAGAATTTTTCTTCTATGATCGACCGATATAAACATCAACAACTTCGAATTGGATCAGTTTCTCCTCAACAAATAATTGCCTGGGCTAATAAAATCCTACCTAATGGAGAGGTGGTTGGAGAGGTGACAAAACCCCATACTTATCATTACAAAACCAATAAACCGGAAAAGGATGGATTGTTTTGTGAAAGAATTTTTGGGCCTATAAAAAGTGGAATTTGTGCTTGTGGAAATTATCGAGTAATCAGAGATACAAAAGAAGAACCGAAATTTTGCGAACAATGTGGAGTCGAGTTTGTTCATACTCGGGTACGACGATATCAAATGGGATACATTAAACTGGCATGCCCAGTAACTCATGTGTGGTATTTGAAACGTCTTCCTAGTTATATCGCGAATCTTTTAGATAAACCGCTTAAAGAATTAGAGGGCCTCGTATACTGCGATGTGTGATTTGATCGAAATTTTGATTTTACAGATTCGGAATAAGAAACTGTCATCCCGTTCAATCTCATTGGGATGCCCCAGCTCTGACATGTCTCTTGGGAGGAGCAGCATGAAACTCAGAATCCTATTATGGGTGTATTCAATACTCTCAAAATAAGGGGAATTGATCTATGGTTGATTCCATAACAGATAAATAGGAATTGCTAGTTGTACCTCGTTAAAAAGACTTCTTTACGTGGAATTAATCATTCCATATAGAAAGAATTTCTCTTCAAGTAAACAAATATGGCATGGTTACGAAAGCCTATCTATCGCATATAGGCTTTAAATCATGACATAACCGTCGAGGTTAAGTAGGGACCTAAAAGATCGAACAGAACGATACATAGACAAGTAAATTCCTTCTGAGTTCCGAGGTATTCTTTTAAGAAGGGGATTCCTCATTCGAAGGGAAGTAGACTACTCAATAATTTCCCATTTCATTTATGTCCTAAATTGCCGAATCAGGAATTCATAAAATAGAAATAAAAAGGAAGGATGTATTAATGAAATGTTGGTTGGTCCTCACCGGAAACTTGAGTAAGGAGTAGATCTTGTTGGGGTTTTCTAGAAAAAAAAATGGGAAAGCGAGAGCCCCCCTTTATCGTTATTTGGCGTAACTACTTGAGCCGGATGAGAGGAAACCCTCACGTCCGATTTTGAAGGGGGGGAAATCCTATAGGAACCTATCCCAATTTTTCCTTTGCGAGGCCTGTTGCTAAAAAACCCACTTTCTTACGATTACGAGGTTCATTCGAATACGAAATACAATCTTGGAAATACAGCATCCCACCTTTTTTTACTACTCAAGGTTTCGATAGATTTCGAAATAGAGAAATCTCGACTGGGGCAGGTGCTATCGGAGAACAATTAGCCGATCTGGATTTGGGACTTATTAGAGATTCTTCATTGGTCGAATGGAAAGACTTAGGGGGCGAAGGGCCCGCCGGTAATGAATGGAAAGAGAGAAAAATTGGAAGAAGAAAGGTTTTTTTGGTTAGACGCATGGAATTAGCTAAGCATTTTATTCGAACAAATGTAGAACCAGAACGGATGGTTTTGTGTCTATTACCGGTTCTTCCTCCCGAATTGAGACCACTCTTTCAGCTAGAGGAGGGTAAACAAATGAATTCGGATATTAATGAACTTTATAGAAGAGTTCTTTTTCGGAACAATACTCTTATCGATCTATTAATACCAAGTAGATTTACGCCGAGGGACTTAGTCAGGTGTCAGGAAAAATTAGTACAGGAAGCCGTGGATACACTTCTTGATAATGGGCTCCGCGGACAACCAATCAGGGACAGTCATAATAAAGTTTACAAGTCTTTTTCAGAGCTAATTAAGGGCAAAGAGGGAAGATTTCGACAGACTCTGCTTGGTAAACGGGTGGATTATTCGGGGCGTTCTGTCATTGTCGTGGGCCCTTCACTTTCATTACATAGATGTGGATTGCCCCGCGAAATAGCAATAGAGCTTTTCCAGACATTTGTAATTCGTGGTCTAATCAGACAACGCGTTGCTTCCAACATAGACGTTGCAAAAAGTAAAATTCTGGAAAAAGAACCAATTGTCTGGGAAATACTTCAAGAAGTTATGCAGGGACATCCTGTATTGCTAAATAGAGCACCTACTTTGCATAGATTAGGCATACAGGCATTCGAACCCATTTTAGTGGAAGGGCGTGCTATTTTTTTACATCCATTAGTTTGTAAGGGGTTTAATGCAGACTTTGATGGGGATCAAATGGCTGTTCATCTACCTTTATCTTTAGAAGCTCAAGCAGAGGCTCGTTTACTTATGTTTTCTCATATGAATCTCCTGTCTCCGGCTATTGGAGATCCCATTTCCGTACCAACCCAAGATATGCTTATGGGCCTGTATCTATTAACAATTGGGAATCCTCGAGGTATTTGTGCAAATAGGTATAATCCATGTAATCGGAGAAACTATCAAAATGAAAAAATTGACGAAAATAGCTATAAGTATACAAAAGAACCCTATTTTTGTAGTTCCTATGACGCACTTGGGGCTTATCGGCAGAAACGAATCAATTTAGATAGTCCCTTGTGGCTCCGGTGGCGACTAGATCAACGCGTCATTGCATCAAGAGAAGTTCCTATCGAAGTTCAATTTGAATCTTTGGGTACCTATGATGAGATTTATGGGCACTATCTGATAGTAAGAAATGTCAAAAAAGAAATGCTTTGTATAGATATTCGAACCACTCTTGGTCATATTTCTTTTTATCGAGAAATAGAAGAAGCTTTACAAGGGTTTTACCGGGCTTGCTCATAGGGTACAATTATATGATATCCATGCCCGTGGAAATTCGATTCGGGTCTCTCTCTATCAATCAACTAGTATCATAATTCCTGAATTTCTACGCGAATCGCGATCGAGGAAAGGAAGTCTTTGAATCACTGACTCAAACTTATTGTGCAATCTTACTCATTGGAATAGGGAGGTACTTATGGCAGAACGGGCCGATCTGGTCTTTCACAATCAAAAAATGGATGGAACTGCCATGAAACGACTTATTAGCAGATTAATAGATCACTTTGGAATGGCATATACATCACATATCTTGGATCAAGTAAAGACTCTGGGTTTCCAGCAGGCCACTGCTACCTCCATTTCATTAGGCATTGATGATCTTTTAACAATACCCTCAAAGGGATGGCTAGTCCAAGATGCTGAACAACAAAGTTTTCTTTTGGAAAAACACCATCAGTATGGGAGTGTACACGCGGTAGAAAAATTACGTCAATCCATTGAGATATGGTATTCTACGAGTGAATACTTGCGCCAAGAAATGAATCTGAATTTTAGGATGACCGATCCTTCTAATCCAGTCCATATAATGTCTTTTTCGGGAGCTAGAGGAAATGCATCTCAAGTACACCAATTAGTAGGTATGAGAGGGTTAATGTCAGATCCCCAAGGACAAATGATTGATTTACCCATTCAAAGCAATTTACGCGAAGGACTCTCTTTAACAGAATATATAATTTCCTGCTATGGAGCCCGGAAAGGGGTTGTGGATACCGCTGTACGAACAGCGGATGCTGGATACCTCACGCGCCGTCTTGTTGAAGTAGTTCAACACATTGTTGTGCGTAGAACAGATTGTGGCACTCTCCGAGGTATTTCTCTAAGTCCCCGAAATGGGATGATAAGAGAAAGATTTTTTATCCAAACATTAATTGGTCGTGTATTAGCAGACGATGTATATATAGGCTCCCGATGCATTGCCATCCGAAATCAAGATATTGGTAGGGGACTTGTGAATCGATTCATAGCCTGTGGAGCGCAGCCAATATCTATTCGAACCCCCTTTACTTGCAAGAGTACATCTTGGATCTGTCGATTATGTTATGGTCGGAGTCCCACTCATGGCGACTTGGTCGAGTTGGGAGAAGCGGTAGGTATTATTGCGGGTCAATCTATCGGGGAACCGGGGACTCAACTAACATTAAGAACTTTTCATACTGGTGGAGTATTTACAGGCGGTACTGCAGAATACGTACGAGCCCCTTCTAATGGAAAAATCAAATTCAATCAGGATTTGCTTCATCCTACACGTACATGTCATGGTCATCCTGCTTTTCTATGTTATATAGCCCTATATGTAACTATTGAGGATCAAGATATTCTACATAATGTGACTATTCCACCAAAAAGTTTTCTTTTAGTTCAAAATGATCAATATGTAGAATCAGAACAAGTGATTGCGGAGATTCGCGCGGGAACATCCACCTTGAATTTGAAAGATAGGGTTCGAAAACATATTTATTCTGACTCAGAGGGAGAAATGCATTGGAGTACCGCGGTGTACCATGCACCCGACTATACATATGGTAATGTTCATCTCTTACCAAAAACAAGTCATTTATGGATAGTATCGGGGGTTCCGTACAGATCCAGTATGCTCTCTGTTTCACTCCACAAGGATCAGGATCAAATGAATGTTCATTCTCTTTCTGCTGAAGGAAAATCCATTTCTAATTCTAATCTATTAGTTCCTAATGATCAAGCAAGATATAACACATTTTTGAGTTCAGAGCCCTTTGGTAAACACGGGGAGAGGATTCTTGATTATTTAGGACCTGGTCGAATCATACCCAACGGTCCTTGTAATCTCACATATACTGCCATTCTCCACGGGAATTCTGATTTCTTTTTCTTGTCAAAGAGGAGAAGAAATCGATTCATCATTCCATTCCAATATAATCAAGGACAAGAAAAAGAACTAATAACCCCCTCGGGTCTCTCGATTGAAATACCTATAAATGGGATTTTCCATAGAAATAGTATTCTTGCTTATTTCGACGATCCCCGATACAGAAGAAAGAGTTCGGGAATTACTAAATATGGGACTATCGAGGCGCGTTCGAGCGTAAAGAAAGAAGATTTGATTGAGTATCGAAGAATGCCAAAATACCAAACGAAAATAGATCAAATTTTTTGCATTCCCGAGGAAGTGCATATTTTACCCGGATCGTCTTCCGTAATGGTACGAAATAATAGTATTATTGGGGTAGATACAGAAATCACTTTCAAAACAAGAAGCCGAGTAGGCGGATTGGTCCAAGTAGAGAAAAAAACAAAAAAGATTGAACTGAAAATATTTTCTGGAGATATTTATTTTCCCGGAGAGACAGATAAGATCTCCTGGCAGAGCGGTATCTTGATACCACCCGGAAGGGAAAAAAAAAATTCAAAGGAATCAAAAAAAGTGAAAAATTGGAGCTATGTCGAACGGATTGCCCCTGCTAAGAAAAGGTATTTTGTTTTAGTTCGACCCGTAGTTAGGTATGAAATCGCGGATGGGATAAATTTCGCAACGCTTTTCCCTCAGGATCCGTTGCAGGAAAGGGATAATGTGCAACTTCGAGTTGTCAATTATATCCTTTGTGGAAATGGCAAACCAATTCGAGGAATTTCTCATACAAATATTCAATTAGTTCGAACTTGTTTAGTATTGAATTGGTGCCAAGAAAAAAAGGGTTCTTCTATGGAGGAGATTCATGCTTCCTTTGTTGAAATAAGGGTAAATGATCTGATTCAAGATTTCATCAGAATGGACTTAGTGAAATCCCCTATTTCGTATACCAGAAAAAGGAATGCTCCGGCAGAGTCCGAGTTGATCCTGGTTAATGGAGCAGATCGCACCAATCCTTTTTATTCCAAGGCAAGGATTCAACAATTGCTTACCCAACAGCAAGGAACTATTCGTACGTTGTTGAATCGAAATAAGGAATGTAAATCTTTGATAATTTTGTCATCATCTAATTGTTTTCGAATAGGCCCATTCGACGATTTCAAATATAAGAATCTAACAAAAAAATCAAATACAAATAAAGGGGATTCCGTACTTCCAATTAGGAATTCATTTGGTCCCTTAGGGGTTGTCCCTAAAATTGCGAATTTTTATTCATTTTACTATTTAATAACTCATAATCAGATCTTGATAAATAAATATTTGCTACTTGACAATCTAAAAGCGGATTTTCAAATACTTCAATATTTTTTAATGGATGAAAATGGGAGAATTTATAATCCTGATCCATGCAGTAACAGGATTTGGAATCCATTCAATTCGAATTGGTATTGTCTCCATCACGATTATTGTGACGAAAGATCAACAATAATTAGCCTTGGACAGTTTTTTTGTGAAAATCTATCTATATCTCAATATGGGACGCCTCTAAAATCTGGCCAGGTTCTGATTATTCATGTTGACTTTTTAGTAATAAGATCTGCTAAGCCCTATTTGGCTATTCCGGGAGCAACCGTTCATGGTCATTATGGAGAAATAATGTACGGAGGAGATCCTTTACTTACATTTCTATATGAAAAATCAAGATCTAGTGATATAACGCAGGGTCTTCCAAAAGTAGAACAAGTCTTAGAAGCGCGTTCGGTTGATTCAATATCAATGAACTTAGAAAAGAGGGTTGAGGGTTGGAACGAATCTATAACAAGAATTCTTGGGATTCCTTGGGGATTCTTGATTGGCGCTGAGCTAACCATATCGCAAAGTCGGATTTCTTTGGTTAATAAGATTCAAAGGGTTTATCGATCCCAGGGAGTGCAGATCCATAATAGGCATATAGAAATTATTGTACGTCAAATAACATCAAAAGTGTTGGTTTCAGAAGAGGGAATGTCTAATGTTTTTTCACCTGGCGAGCTAATTGGGTTGTTGCGTGCGGAACGAACAGGGCGTGCGTTGGAAGAAGCGGCCTGTTATCGAGCCGTCTTTTTGGGAATAACGAGGGCGTCTCTGAATACTCAAAGTTTCATATCCGAAGCGAGTTTTCAAGAAACTGCTCGAGTTTTAGCAAAGGCGGCTCTACGAGGTCGTATCGATTGGTTGAAGGGTCTGAAAGAAAATGTTGTTCTGGGGGGTATGATACCGGTTGGTACCGGATTCAAAGGATTAGTGCACCCTTCCAGCCAACACGGCGACATTTCGTTGGAAACGAAAACTAAGAATCTATTCGAAGGGGGTATGAGAGATATTTTGTTCTACCACAAAGATTTTTTTTCTTCTTGTATTCCAATTCCAAAGAATTTTCATGAGATAGATATATCAGAACAATAATTGACAGAATTTATTGATTCCTAAGAAGGGATTCATCCTTTTCATTTCACTTTCACTACCTACTCTTCTTATAAAAAAGAACTAAGGAATAGAAAGGAAGTCATCGCTCGGACCGTGTATCCATGTTAAATCTCCGGTAGAAGGTTCCTTCGGAACAATTTTTTATTTCAGGGTACCTCGTCTCTTAAACAAAAAGAGAAAGTGTGGGGAGAAATGACAAGAAGATATTGGAACATCCAATTAGAAGAGATGATCAAAGCAGGAGTGCATTTTGGTCATGGTACTAAGAAATGGAATCCTAGAATGGCACCTTACATATTGACAAAACGTAAGGGTAGGCATATTACCAATCTTACGAGAACTGCTCGTTTTTTATCAGAAGCTTGTGATTTACTTTTTGATGCATCAAGTAGGAGAAAACAATTCTTACTAGTTGGTACCAAAATCATAGCAACTGATTTAGTAGCATCGGCTGCAATAAGGGCGCGATGTCATTATGTTAATAAAAAATGGCTCGGTGGTATGTCAACGAATTGGTCCACTACGAAAACGAGACTTCAAAAGTTCAGGGACCTGAGAGCGGAACAAAAGAGGGGAAGATTCAACCGTCTTCCTAAAAGAGATGCAGCAATGTTGAAGAGACAATTATCTCACTTGCAAAGATATCTGGGTGGCATCAAATATATGACGGGGGTGCCTGATATTGTAATTATCCTTGATCAGCACGAAGAATATACCGCTCTTCGAGAATGTATCACTTTGGGAATTCCAACAATTTGTTTAATCGATACAAATTGTGACCCGGATCTCGCAGATCTTTCGATTCCCGCCAATGATGACGCTAGGGCGTCAATCCGATTCATTCTTAAAAAACTCATATCTGCAATTTGTGAGGGCCGTTCTAGCTATATAAGAAATTGTTGATTAATAATAAGATAAGTCAATTACTTCAGGAACTCCATGGATTTATCGAATTGGTTACAATTTCTGAATATAACAAAAGAGAAAAAAAGCGCCGGGAATAGTCTGTAATTACTGGGTATCCGAAATATATAAGTGGGTGAGTCGAGAAAGAGATGGTTGAATCAAAATAATGGCTTTTTAAGTTCTATTTCTGTAAGAGGTCAATATGAATCTTCTACCATCTTCCGTCAACACACTAAAAGGGCTATATGATATATCCGGTGTCGAAGTAGGCCAGCATTTTTATTGGCAAATAGGGGGTTTCCAAGTACATGCCCAAGTACTTATCACTTCTTGGTTCGTAATGGCTATCTTACTAAGTTCCGCCACTATAGCCGTTCGAAATCCGCAAACCATTCCTACCGACGGTCAGAATTTCTTCGAATATGTCCTTGAATTCGTTCGAGACTTGAGTAAAACCCAAATTGGAGAAGAATATGGTCCTTGGGTTCCCTTTATTGGAACTATGTTCTTATTTATTTTTGTTTCTAACTGGTCAGGGGCTCTTTTACCTTGGAAAATCATACAATTACCTCATGGGGAGTTAGCCGCGCCCACCAATGATATAAATACTACGGTTGCTTTAGCTTTACCTACGTCAGTGGCATACTTCTATGCGGGTCTTACAAAAAAGGGATTGGGTTATTTTGCTAAATACATTCAACCCACTCCAATCCTTTTACCTATTAACATCCTAGAAGATTTCACAAAACCCTTATCGCTGAGTTTTCGACTTTTTGGGAATATATTGGCCGATGAATTGGTAGTTGTTGTTCTTGTTTCTTTAGTACCTTCAGTGGTTCCTATACCTGTCATGTTCCTTGGATTATTTACAAGTGGTATTCAAGCTCTTATTTTTGCAACTTTAGCCGCGGCTTATATAGGAGAATCCATGGAGGGTCATCATTGACTAGCTTTGCTTTTTTTTTTTTTTACGTTATCGCAATGCAATGTACGGATAATATATACAAATAGAATAGAGTATATACGATCTAGAATAGTAGTCAAAAAAGGCAAAAAGATTATTTATTATTATTGATATAGTAAAAATAGTAAAAAAGGGAAAGGGATCTCAAAGAGTTTTTTCCTAGGATTCCCTTTTTTTTGACCGATTTCTGTCATATCCCTTCCAATGAATATTCTATTTTGATTTGTTCAGTCAATCACACTATGACGATTTATTATTTGTATTTTGTATTAAGAAGTCTTATCTTATCTAGTCCCGGCATGCTATTCTATTAAACAAAAAACGCGGTTTTACAGTCCCACTTCCTTTGAGTTTCAACGATTGGTCAAAATTCAAATGAATTGCGTGCAATTAGATATCAAATCTTTCTATTCTAGGGAATGATTCATACAAATGAATTTGTCTCTTTTCTCTTTGTAGTCATGCGGGATAATGATAAAGAAAAGTAAACGAATATGAACTTCATAAAAATAGGTTAGGGGGTCGAACTAAGTATATGGAATGGCTATAAACCAACTCTTATCTATCTTTAGAAAAAGGATAAAATCTCGTGGCCCGTGGAATAGAAGATCGAAATCTTTGGTTTACGTTATGGAAGAAACACGTGTATATGGGATAGTAGATAGTGACTAGTTATCTATATGAACGACCTATATCTCTTTTGTCCTTCCCCACACCATACCATGAATTTCGATGGGGATTCCAATAGAATAGAAAGTCCCTCTTTTTCGTTTGGGCCGAATGAATAAACAGACGAAAGCAGGCATATCGAATCAAAGAGAAAGGATGAAGAAATGAAAGAGGGCTTTCGGAATAAAGAAATGGAAGACCCAGAACCCTATGAATTGATAAAAAAACTCCACGGATAGGAATGAAAAATGAGATATCCAAGTTGTTCTGACGATTCCATATTCTCATTACTTGAATTTTCACTCATAGGTCTTAGTTATTTCGACCGGCTCGATCTTACTTTAGGAGTGGAAGGAAGAATAAGTCATAATTCAATGGTTTATTGTATCATTAACCATTTCTTTCTTTTTTGCAAGGAACTTACCATGAATCCATTGATTGCTGCCGCTTCCGTTATTGCTGCTGGATTGGCCGTAGGGCTGGCTTCTATTGGACCTGGAGTTGGTCAAGGTACTGCTGCGGGACAAGCCGTCGAAGGTATCGCGAGACAACCCGAAGCAGAGGGTAAAATACGAGGTACTTTATTGCTCAGCCTGGCTTTTATGGAAGCTTTAACAATTTATGGACTGGTCGTGGCATTAGCACTTTTATTTGCAAATCCTTTTGTTTAGTTTCATCCTCGAAATAGAAATGGGAAATTCTTTTCTTTTTTTTTTATCTCAGTCTTGGGTCTTGTCGCTTGCTTTTTCGAATTTTATCAAAATTGAACTCCTACAATTCATACCTTTCAATTATTCGTTGAGACAATACTCCGGGAAGGACTTATTTGAGGATGAGGAATGGAATTCAATTAGCGGATTCACTCGCCTTCTCCCCTTCTTAGTCCAAAGGAAACTCCTTTTTTTGTTTTTAGGAAGTGCTGCTACAAATGAGGCATTTCGCAATGGACATAAGGCCTGGGACCTAATACTAAGCAAATTCAGTATTTTCTTATTGGGTTGGGAACTTGAATTGAAATAAGAAAGAAATAGGAATTTCCAGAATTCCTATATTCTATATTGAATACTGATAAATGAAATCGAAATAAGTCAATAAAAAAATCAAATAAACAAAAAAAAATGGGGGGCAAAGTACTATAAGCTCTGGTCAAGTAGTACTATCTATAAGAGGAGATCATATGAAAAATGTAACCGATTCTTTCGTTTCCTTGGGTCACTGGTCATCCGCCGGGAGTTTCGGATTTAATACCGATATTTTAGCAACAAATCCAATAAATCTCAGTCTAGTACTTGGCGTATTGATCTTTTTTGGAAAGGGAGTGTGTGCGAGTTGTTTATTTCAATACAAGGCTGGATTCAACCAGCTGCACTTTTTTTTTTTCTTTAGAACTTGAAAATAAAGGTGTACTATCTGGCGAATTACTTCTGAATTAATTCGTAAATCATATGTACGAACCATAGCATTTCGTGACTCATTGGGAAATCGACTTTGATTCTCTATCAACCAATAATGTGGGATCCTTAAGATGGTTAAAACTCAATTGTTTGAAGTCCAGGCGCAACATTGGTATTCTTTCTACCACTATATTAGTTTAGTATAGTGATGCTTTCAAAATAAATAGTTGCAATTTATCCGATTCCGATATAGAACACTCATATCGATATAAAGGGTTTGAACCATTTACTGGAAAGGGGGCACCCCTGTCCTTTTTTTACCCAATGCTGAATTGACAACCTGTACATAAAATAAGAGGAATTTTTGGATTTGGAGAAAAAAAGAAACAACCTTGCTGAGAATTACAGATTTTTTTCT